TCATAGTATCCTTCTTTTTAAGGGTAAGGAACTTAATGTTCATAATTTTGAGGAATTGTACCATAAATTGGAAGGGAAAATAGCTACATTGGAAGAGAAATTGGTCCAGAAATTGGACCAGAAATTGGAAGAGAAGTTGGGACAGAAAATATATACATTGGATAAAAAAGCATTAGCAAGAGAATTGAGTTTTTTAATCGATGAATTTGCTGAAGAATCAACATCCAATTTGAAAGGAATTTCTTTATTTCCGGAACAAAGACGAATTGATTCAGAAGATCCAGAAAAAGTTTTGAAATTTTTAATCGAAAGAGTCATAATTGATCCCATCATTCAAACAATATGCGATACAGCCATAATTCCTCCCATGGAAAAAACAACTCGAAAAAAATCGATTGGAATAAATAAAAAAGTCCCCCAATGGTCATACAAATTATTCAGCGAGGTAGAACAACTCGGAAAAACTGCAACAACGGAAGAGGGGGAAGAGTGGATAGTAGATCATCAAATTCGCTCGAGGAAAGCGAAACGTATAGTTCTTTTTACGCGGGGTCCGGAGGAAGCAGAGAATGCCGACCCTAGTATCAAAACTATGACGAAGCCTGATGAAATAGAAGAAGTGGATATGATAGATTATCCCTATGAAGCGGATTTTCGTCGAGACATAATCACAGGTTCTATGCGTGTTCAAAGACGTAAAACCCTTACGGGGAAAATGTTTCCCTTATATCCGTATTCCCCACTTTTTTTCGACAGGGTAGGATTTTCTTGGGATGTTCTTTTCGAACCATTCATATTATCAGTAATTGAGATTTACGACCTAATACAAGACATTTTTAGAAAGGGTATAAAAGGAAGCGTAGCAAAAAGAATAAAGAGGTTGAAAAAAAAAAAAAAAATGTACATGGAGGAAAACAAAAGCTACGAAGAAATTCAAAAAGAAGTCAATGAAATGGAAAAGGGGCGGGACGGGCAGACGGAAATGGAACGAATAGAAAGGACACGAGAAAGAATATCAGACCTCTATGATATCCTTATTTATGCTCATGGAATAAGAGCTTTGATTTTACTAATTCAGTCGAGGCTTAGACAATCTATTGTATTACCTTCGTTGATACTAGCTAAAAATATTGTCCGTTTCTTATTACGCCAAGAGTCCGAGTGGGAGCAGGATATAAGGGAGATGAATAAAGAAGTGTATGTTATATGCACCTATAATGGTCTGCCAGTACTAGAACCAGGAAGAAACGGAATTTTTCCCCAAAACTGGGCCACAGAGGGTATACAAATAATGATACGATTTCCTTTCCGTCTGAAACCTTGGCACCGATCTAAGATACGACCTTCTCATAGGGATCAAAATGCAAAGCAGGAAAGTCCTGCTGCTTTTTTAACGATTTGGGGACTGGAAACTGACCGTCCTTTTGGTTCTCCTCTCGTAGGACTTGGTATTTTGTTTAGTTATTATTTTGGACCCCCTTTGAAAAAACTCCAAAAAGCAATTAGAAAATGGAGTTTTCGAGTTCTAAAAAGTTTCAAAGAAAGAACCAAATTTTTGTTTCTAAAGGTCCCAAAAGAACAAAAAAAATGGAGAGAGGATTCGAGTGAAATAAAAAAAGATTCTATAATAAATAATCAGATTATTCATGAATCATCCATTCAAACCCGATCTATGGATTGGACAAATTATTCACTGACAGAAATCAAAATGAAAGATCTGACTGATAGAACAAGCACAATCAGAAATCAAATAGAAAGAATTAAAAAAGACAAGACAAATGGATTTCGAACTCTAAAGATAAATATGAGTCCTAACAAAACAAGTTATGGTGCTCAAAAATTAGCATCACTAAAAAATCTTTTTCAGATATTCAAAAGAAGAAATGATCGATTAATCCGTAAATCACATTATTTTTTAAAATGGATCGTGGAAAGGATATACACGGATATCCTTCTAGAGAGCTTTCCATATATCATTAATCGTCTTACTAATAGTCTTTATAGGCCCATGATCATTATCAAACTTTTTCGTAAATTCAAAAAAAAATATATTTTTGATACAAAAGAGAAAAAGATAATTGAGCGTCTTTCAACTATAAAAAAAAAACTTTCACCTTCGCGTATTCGTCATAAGATTCAGACGAAGTCGGGGGTTTCTTTTAAATTATCCCTCGTGTCACAGGCCTATGTATTTTACAAATTATCACAAACCCAGGTTATTAACTTGTATAAGTTAAGATCTGTCCTTCAATATGACGGAGCATCTTTATTTCTTAAGAATGAAATAAAAGATTCTTTTCGAAGACAAGGAATAATTTCTTACGAATTAAAGCATAATAAACTTCATAATTCTGGAAGGAATCAATGGAAAAATTGGTTAAAGAGTCATTATCCATACGATTTCTCTGAGCAAAAATGGTCTAAATTAGTACCGCAAAAATGGCGAAATAGAGTCAATCAACATTGTAGGGTTGAAAATCCAAATTTAATCAAACGGGATTCATCTGAAAGAGAGGAAAAGGTTTCGTTATTGCTAAATAAAAACGATCATTTTCAAAAAATGTATAGATATGATCTTTTAGCATATCAATCGATTTATTATGAAGATAAGAAGGACTCATATAATTACAACATACATAAACCGAAATTTGTTGATATGGGGGCGAGTATCCCTATTACTCATTTTATAAGAAAAGATTATTTTATGTATATAAAAAATCCAGATAGAAAATATTTGGATACGAAAGGTCTTTTTTATCTCAAAATTAATAAAGATAAAGAAATCAACCCATCCAATCAAAAAAAGAAAAGAAACCCCTTTGATTGGATGGGAATGAATGAAGAAAGACTAAATCGTCCTGTATCGAAGCCGATACCTTGGTTATTCCCACAATTTGAGTTATTTTTTAATGTATATAAAATGAAACCGGGGTTTATACCAATCCATTCACTTCTTTTTCATTTGAATGAAGATGTTAGTCAAAATAAAAATATCACTAAAAAGAAAAAAGGGGATCTTCTACTATCAAATGAAAAAGAAAAAAAATATTTTGAATTAGAGAATCAAGAAGAAAAAAAAACCATAGGTCAAAGAGATCTCGCATCAGATGCCCAAAACCGAGGGAACCCCGAATCTGTTCTCTCAAACCAACAAAAATATATGGAAGAACTTTATACGAAATCAGATATGAAAATGGGTAGAACGAAAAAGAAATCCAAAAGCATTTGGACTTGGGAAATAGACTTAGATGCGTTCATGAAAGGATCTTTTGCTTTGCAATTGAAATGGCTGCTGAGTCCTTTGACTATGGAATTCTTCGATTATGCGCTGTCCGTACTTGAATGGGAAAAGGAAAGCAGAATGACAACAAAGTTTGGTTTCGGCTTTATTAAGAAGGAGGAGTTAACTCTGGATCCAATGCTAATCCGGGATTTGAATCTTTCAAAAATCCTAAAAGAGGGAATATTTATTATCGAACCCGTTCGTATACCTGTAAAACATAATGTAGAATTTCTTATGTATCAAACCATAAGGATTTCTTTGGTTCATGAGATTAAACAAAAAAAGAATCAAAAAAGATACAGAGAAATTATGGATAAGAATCATTTTGAGGAATCGATTGCAAGACACCAAATGATGACGAAAAATATAAACAAAAATCATTATGATTTGCTTGTTCCTGAAAATCTTTTATCGTCTAGACGGCGTAGAGAATTGAGAATTCTAAGTTGTTTCAATTCAAGGAATAGTAATTGTGTGGATAAAAATGCAGTATTTTGCAATGGGAACAAGGTAAAAACCTGCGGTCCATTTTTGGATGAAAGCAAAGATCTTGATAGAGATAAAATGAAATTAATGAAATTAAAATTCTTTCTTTGGCCCAATTATCGATTAGAAGATTTAGCTTGTATGAATCGCTATTGGTTTGATACTAATAATGGTAGTCGTTTCAGTATGTTAAGGATACATATGTATCCACGATTGAAAATTGATTGATGATACAATTGTCTTATATATCCCCTACCCTATATATCGATATCGGGTGGATAAATAGCTGCGCATATGCCTTGTCTTACATCCTTTTTTGATACATGAATACTAATTCAATGACGTATCAATTAGATCATAAAATGAATCAATAAGGAAATTCGGATTGATTATTGTGTATACCAGATCAAAATACCTCGCATTATTATTACTGATCAGTCAAATTCATATTCGTAAAATAAAAATAGGAAATTACTAAAAAAATTGACGAAGTTATATATATATATTTATATGGATTTCTATAGTTATGCCAAAAAATGAATTCATCTCGGTTATTTCGCAAGAAGAAAAGAAAGGGTCTGTTGAATTTCAAGTATTCTCTTTCACCAATAAGATACGGAGACTTAGCTCACATTTGGAATTACACAAAAAAGACTATTCATCTCAGAGAGGTCTACGGAAAATTTTGGGAAAACGTCAACGACTTCTGGCTTATTTTTTAAAAAAAAATAGAGTACGCTATAAAGAATTAATTAACCAATTGAATATTCGAGAGATAAAAAAACGTTAATTTGAATAATTCTTTTCTTTGATTTATTCGATCTTCAATTTGGATGAACTTCTTTTTGTTTTCAGCAATTCATGGAAGAAGAAATAAGGAAAAATTTTATGACTGGACCAGTTACAAGAAAGGATCTAATGATAGTCAATATGGGGCCTCAACACCCATCAATGCACGGCGTTCTTCGACTCATTGTGACTTTAGATGGCGAAGATGTTGTTGACTGTGAACCAATATTGGGTTATTTGCACAGAGGAATGGAAAAAATTGCGGAAAACCGAACAATTATACAATATTTGCCTTATGTAACACGTTGGGATTATTTAGCTACTATGTTCACAGAAGCAATAACTATAAATGCACCGGAGCAATTAGGAAATATTCAAGTACCTAAAAGGGCTAGCTATATCCGAGTTATTATGTTGGAACTAAGTCGTATAGCTTCTCATTTATTATGGCTTGGACCTTTTATGGCGGATATTGGCGCACAAACCCCCTTCTTCTACATTTTCAGAGAAAGAGAATTGATATATGATCTATTCGAAGCTGCCACTGGCATGAGAATGATGCATAATTATTTTCGCATCGGAGGAGTCGCTGCCGATCTACCTTATGGCTGGATAGATAAATGTTTGGATTTTTGTGAGTATTTTTTAACAGCAATTGCTGAATATCAAAGGCTTATTACGCGAAATCCCATTTTTTTAGAACGAGTCGAGGGGGTAGGCATTATTGGCGGAGAAGAGGCAATAAATTGGGGATTGTCAGGACCAATGTTACGGGCTTCCGGAATACAATGGGATCTTCGTAAAGTTGATAATTATGAATGTTATGAAGAATTTGATTGGGAAGTTCAATGGCAGAAAGAGGGCGATTCATTAGCTCGTTATTTAATCCGAATTGGGGAAATGGTGGAATCCGTAAAAATTATTCAGCAAGCTCTAGAAGGAATTCCCGGGGGGCCCTATGAAAATTTGGAAAGCCGGCGCTTTAATATAGTAAGAGATCCTGAATGGAATAATTTTGAATATCGATTCATTAGTAAAAAGCCGTCTCCCGCTTTTGAGTTATCGAGACAAGAACTTTATGTCAGAGTCGAGGCCCCAAAGGGCGAATTGGGAATTTATTTGATAGGAGATCAGAGTTCTTTTCCGTGGAGATGGAAAATTCGCCCGCCGGGTTTTATCAATTTACAAATTCTTCCTCAGTTAGTTAAAAGAATGAAATTGGCTGATATTATGACAATACTAGGTAGCATAGATATCATTATGGGAGAAATTGATCGTTGAAATGATAATTAATACAACAGGAGTACAAGCTATTAATTCTTTTTCTATATTGGAATCCTTAAAAGAAGTCTATGGGACTCTATGGATACTTGTACCTATTTTGATTCTTATTTTGGGAATCACAATAGGTGTACTAGTAATTGTATGGTTAGAAAGAGAAATATCCGCAGGGATACAGCAACGTATTGGACCTGAGTATGCTGGACCCTTGGGAATTCTTCAAGCTCTAGCAGATGGAACAAAATTACTTTTCAAAGAGAACCTTCTTCCAGCAAGAGGAGATGGGGGATTATTTAGTCTTGGACCCTCCATAGCAGTCATATCAATTCTACTAAGTTATTCAGTAATTCCTTTTAGCTATCGACTGATTCTAGTCGATCTCAGTAATGGTGTTTTTCTATGGATCGCCATTTCAAGTATTGCTCCCATTGGACTTCTTATGTCAGGCTATGGATCAAATAATAAATATTCCTTTTTAGGTGGTCTACGGGCTGCTGCCCAATCTATTAGTTATGAAATACCATTAACTCTATGTGTGTTAGCAATATCTCTACGTGTGATTCGTTGAGGCATAAAATTTTACTTTCGAGAGTTTTCTAAGAATGAACTAAACCAGATAGTTAGATGAGTGAAAGAAAACAGCTTTGAAATTCGCAGTAAAAAGATTGAGTCTCATTTCCTATGTACAAGAATTACGCCAAAGTTAATAGAAGCAAATAGAAGCAGTAAAGAAAAACTATTTACCCCAAGACAGGTGGATTTTTTATCATGGCTTGAAGCGGGTTAAACGGATCGGTTCTTTGGAGTTCATGCTATCATCTATTACTATACATGACACGAATTGTCGAAGAGATTGAGCAAAACTGAGTGGATGGTTAGGAACACCAAGGTACACAAAGGATTAGTAATAGAGATTTTCTAAGTTCTCGGAAAAATTCCGCAAAAACGAAATACTAATTGGGGCTTAAAATTAGTAGAAATGATCAAGTAGTACTCCCCAAAATTCCGATCTAGAGTATGCTGCTATCCACCGCTAAAGTGAATGACTATCAGGAACGAAGTAATCCTTTACTTTTTTTAGCAAAAAAAGAAATAAAAATAGAAAAAATGGAATTGCAAAATTTTTGATTATTCTTGCTGTCCAACTGTATTAAGAGAGCTACACTGCATGGTAATTTATTTTCGTAATAAAAAAAAGGATAGGACGAGATATCTATTACTATTTCTAAAAAGAGTGCTTTATGAAGGTTTAAAATGAAGTCTCAATAAAAAAACCGAATAACAAAAAGTAAAGGATGAGATCAATTCAGAAGCCCTTTAGTATAGCAAGCAGACAGAATTCCGTTGGTCTAATTCAGGACCTTTCGATTTCTTTTGACGCTATTTATCCTACAAAAATAGAAATAGAAAGATTAAATAATATCGAAGCAGTCCTTAGATTTATGTGGGACCCTCGAGGAGCCGTATGAGGTGAAAATCTCATGTACGGTTCTGTAATAGCGCTGATAACAGTGATCTTATCAGCGACTAGAATTATCTAACAGTTTAAGTACAGTTGATATAGTTGAGACACAGTCCAAATACGGTTTTTGGGGGTGGAATTTGTGGCGTCAACCTATAGGATTTCTCATTTTTCTAATTTCTTCTCTAGCTGAATGTGAAAGATTGCCTTTTGATTTACCAGAAGCAGAGGAAGAATTAGTAGCAGGTTATCAAACAGAATATTCGGGTATTAAATTTGGTTTATTTTATGTTGCTTCCTATCTAAATCTACTAGTTTCTTCATTATTTGTAACAGTTCTTTACTTGGGAGGCTGGAATTTTTCTATTCCGTACATATTTGTTCCTGACCTTTTTGAACTAAATGCAAGGGATGGAGTCTTTGTAGCAGCAATTGGTATTTTCATTACACTGGCGAAAACCTTTTTGGTCTTGTTCATTTCCATCACAACAAGATGGACGTTACCTAGACTGAGAATGGACCAATTATTAAATCTTGGATGGAAATTTCTTTTACCCATTTCGTTAGGTAATTTATTATTAACAACTTCTTCCCAACTCCTTTCACTATAATCTAAGCAAAATAGAATATTTTCTATTCACTAGTAACTAAATTGATAACTTGTCTCCAACAAGAGAAAGAAACAAACAAATTTTTTTATCTATATTTAGGATATGTTCCCTATGGTAACTGGGTTCCTGAATTATGGTCAACAAACAGTACGGGCGGCTAGGTACATTGGTCAAGGTTTTTTGATTACCTTATCCCACGCCAATCGTTTACCTGTAACTATTCAATACCCTTATGAAAAATTGATCACATCAGAACGTTTTCGTGGTCGAATCCACTTTGAATTCGATAAATGCATTGCTTGTGAAGTATGTGTTCGTGTATGTCCTATAGATCTACCTGTTGTAGATTGGAAATTGGAAACAGATATTCGAAAGAAACGGTTACTTAATTACAGTATTGATTTCGGAATCTGTATATTTTGCGGTAATTGCGTTGAGTATTGCCCAACAAATTGTTTATCAATGACTGAAGAATATGAGCTTTCTACGTATGATCGTCATGAATTAAATTATAATCAAATTGCTTTAGGCCGTTTACCAATTTCAATAATTGACGATTACACAATTCGAACGATCTTGAATTGGCCTCAATTAAATAAAAAAGAAATACCTTGATTCATTTTTGATTACTAAGTTTTTTATTTTTAGTTATTTACAAAGAAAAATAACTAAACATAAAAACTATTGATCTGAGTGGTTCATGAAAATGGAGGATTTCCTTGGAAATTTTTTTTAATGTAATGGTTTCAACTATATTCGAACTAGCCTTTCAGATAAAGAACGTGATTAGTCTACTAACCGCACCAACATCAATTCGCATGCTGCATTCAACTAGGTAAATAGATCAACTTAACTTATTTTCTCCTGGTCAGTTCAATAAGATCATGAAAGAGTCCGATTTTTATATCTTTTTTCATCGAATGGATTTACCTGGACCAATACATGATTTTCTTTTAGTCTTTCTGGGATCAGGTCTTATAGTAGGAGGCCTAGGGGTGATATTATTTACCAATCCAATTTTTTCTGCTTTTTCGTTGGGATTGGTTCTTGTTTGTATATCTTTATTCTATATTCTAGCAAACTCTCAGTTTGTAGCTTCTGCACAACTCCTTATTTACGTAGGAGCTATAAATGTTTTAATAATATTTGCTGTAATGTTCGTCAACGGGTTAGAATATGACAAGAATTTCCGTCTTTGGACTCTTGGGGACGGAATTACTTTGTTAGTTTGTACCAGTATTTTTGTTTTATTAATTAGTACTATTCTAAATACGTCCTGGTACGGAATTATTTGGACTACAAAATTAAACCAGATTATAGAACAAGATTTGATAAATAATAGTCAACAAATTGGAATTCATTTATCAACAGATTTTTTTCTCCCGTTTGAACTCATTTCTATAATTCTTTTAGTTGCTTTGATAGGTGCAATTGCCGCGGCCCGTCAATAAAATGAAAAATCTTGAAAAGCATCCTTCCAAAGCAAACGTTATTCCGTTTTCTCGTATTCCTTCAATTCTATTTTCATTTATGTATACTATAATAGAAAATAGAAAAGTCAATCTATTACTACCATCTTTCTTTGCTCCGTATTTTTTTTATATTCGAGTGAATTAAATTCTTGTTCATATTGAAATGAAATAAATCAAGATTGATAAGGAGTTGCTCAATGATGCTCGAACATGTACTTGTTTTGAGTGCCTATTTATTTTCGATCGGTATCTATGGATTAATCACAAGCCGAAATTTAGTTCGAGCTCTTATGTGTCTGGAACTTATATTGAATGCGGTGAATCTAAATTTCGTAACATTTTCTGACTTTTTTGATAGTCGTCAGTTGAAAGGAAACATTTTCTCCATTTTTGTTATGGCGATTGCAGCCGCTGAAGCAGCTATTGGGCTGGCTATTGTTTCGGCAATTTATCGTAACAGAAAATCAACTCGTATTAATCAATCGAATTTGTTGAATAAGTAGTATTATTTTTTATAATATTAGTATTATAGAAATTTGAATAGTTAGCAATTCAAATTAGATTACTAGATATGTAGAATCTTCAAAAAACTCAGAAATCAAAGTATTTTGTACCTCTTTTCAAAACCGACCCAGAAAAAGTTGATTCGACAAATTCTGGTGAATCATCGATTCGTCTGGTCTTTAAATAGATAATTCATTTACATACAATACAGGGTTATACTAGATCGAAAATTCATGAGATTCAAAAACAGGTATAGATCCAATGTCACATTCCGTAAAGATTTATGATACATGTATAGGATGTACTCAATGTGTCCGAGCCTGCCCCACAGATGTATTAGAAATGATACCTTGGGACGGGTGTAAAGCTAAACAAATAGCTTCCGCCCCAAGAACAGAGGACTGTGTTGGTTGTAAGAGATGCGAATCCGCCTGTCCAACCGATTTTTTGAGTGTTCGGGTTTATTTGTGGCATGAAACAACCCGCAGTATGGGTCTAGCTTATTAATACGTTCCAGAAAACTCCAATCGAATCCCTTTGATTTTTTTATCGACAAAAACCCGCGCTCGAACTAAAACGAAATAAAAAATCTATATTTTATTTTCGGCTTATTCGAGTACGGGTTTTTTAGTCCAAGTGTATTTTGTCTTTACCATGAATTTTTTTCCTTGGTTAACCTTAATTGTCGTTTTGCCTATATTTGCGGGTTCATTCATTTTCTTTCTACCTCATAGGGGCAATAAGGTAATTAGATGGTATACTTTGTGTATATGTATTTTAGAATTCCTACTAACAACCTATGTATTCTGTTATCATTTCCAGCCAGACGACCCATTAATACAACTGGCCGAAGATTATAACTGGATTCGCTTTTTTAATTTCCACTGGCGATTGGGAATAGATGGGCTTTCTATAGGACCCGTTTTACTGACGGGATTCATCACGACTTTAGCTACTTTAGCGGCTTGGCCGGTTACTCGGGATTCCCGATTATTCCATTTCTTGATGTTAGCAATGTATAGTGGTCAAATAGGATTATTTTCTTCTCGAGACCTTTTACTTTTTTTTCTAATGTGGGAATTAGAATTAATTCCCGTTTATCTACTTTTATCCATATGGGGAGGAAAGAGGCGTCTATATTCAGCGACAAAGTTTATTTTGTACACTGCAGGGGGTTCCATTTTTTTGTTAATGGGAGTTCTGGGTATTGGGTTATATGGTTCTACCGAACCAACATTAAATTTGGAAACGTTAACTAATCAATCGTATCCAGCGGGATTAGAAATAATATTCTATATTGGATTTCTTATTGCTTTTGCTGTCAAATTGCCGATTATACCTCTACATACATGGTTACCAGATACCCATGGAGAAGCACATTACAGTACTTGTATGCTTTTAGCCGGAATCCTTTTAAAAATGGGAGCCTATGGGTTGGTTCGGATCAATATGGAATTATTACCTCACGCTCATTCTATATTTTCTCCTTGGTTGGTGATAGTAGGCACAATACAAATAATCTATGCAGCTTCAGCATCTCTGGGTCAACGTAATTTAAAAAAGAGAATAGCATATTCCTCTGTATCTCATATGGGTTTCATAATTATCGGAATTAGTTCTATAACTGATACGGGATTCAACGGGGCCATTTTACAAATAATCTCTCATGGATTTATTGGTGCTGCGCTTTTTTTCCTAGCAGGAACTAGTTATGATAGAATACGTCTTGTTTATCTCGACGAAATTGGCGGAATAGCCGTTTCAATGCCAAAAATATTCACCCTCTTCACTACTTTTTCAATGGCGTCCCTTGCGTTACCGGGCATGAGTGGTTTTTTTGCCGAATTAATAGTCTTTTTTGGAATAATTACCAGTCAAAAATTCTTTTTAATGTCAAAAGTCCTAATTACTTTTGGCATGGCAATTGGAATGATATTAACTCCTATTTATTTATTATCTATGTTACGGCAAATGTTCTATGGATACAAGTTATTAAATAGTGCAAACTCTTCTTTTTTTGATTCGGGTCCGAGAGAGTTATTTGTTTCACTAGTTATCTTTCTACCAGTAATAGGTATTGGCATTTACCCCGATTTCGTTCTCTCATTATCGGTTGAGAAGGTACAAGCTATTCTATCAAATTTTTTTTATAGATAGTTTTAATTAAAAAAACTTTTTTACGTAACGCAAAAAAACGAATTGGAATTTGAATCGGATAGTTTGACGTTTGTGAGAACCATTTGAATCACTATACTACTTGATTGAAATGGTTCTCGACGAGGCCTGCTTCTTTTTATATGTATATGGAATATACCCTGTTCTGTGGTTGTATTCGTCAGGTTAGGTCCTTTCTTCAATTTAATTTTTTAATAAAAATGAACCATAACTATGTAATCCTATTCCTAATAGATTGACCCCAAAATAGCATATCCAAATTATAAGAAATCCTATAGAAGCCACAATTGCAGAATTTTCACTTTTCAAATTTATATTTGTTTTAATATGCAAATAAATCGCGAATATGGTCCAAGTAATGAATGCCCACGTTTCCTTTGGGTCCCAATTCCAATAGGATCCCCACGCTTCATTAGCCCATACTGCTCCTGAAAGAATACCTATGGTTAAAAAGATAAATCCTAGACCAATACCACGCGAACTCCAATGATCTAATTGTTCAATTAACTGGGACCTATAATAATTCCTAAGAGAAAAGAGATAGGTGCCTTGTAAAATGTTGTTTTCTTCAGTCGTGGATTGGATCTTCTCAAAGAACAAGGACTCGTTTAATAAAAGTTTTCTTTTAGCAAAAGGAGTTCTAGTCTTTTGAAATGTAATGACTAGAAGAGCTACTGATAATAATGATCCACATAAAAGAGCTGCATAAGCCAATATCATCATACTTACATGCATCATTAACCACTGGGATTGGAGAGCAGGTACTAAAATTGTGGGTTGTTTCATTTGGGCTAAAAAGCCCGAAGTAGCAAAGCCCTGGGTAAAAATAGCACCGGGTGCCGTTATTGCACTTAACATTTTTTTCCGTTTTTTAAAATAAGGAATCATATGAATAATATAAAAATTCCACGAAAGGAAAATTAATGATTCATATAAATCACTTAACGGGAAATGACCCGAAAAAGTCCACCGAATGCCTAATAATCCCGTTATACAGGAAAACGTAAGTATCATACCCTTTTCTAACGAATCATCTAGTTCTACTATTTCGTTGACTACTAAAGTTATTAAATAAATTGTAATTACAATTGAAACGATCGAAAAGGAAAGATGATTGAAAAGATGCTCTAAAGTCAAAAATATCATAAGAATTAAGAATATATATATAAAGAAAAAGAAAAACGATCCCGCAATTACAACGCATGAAATCTAAATTAAGAACGAACTCAATTTCATTGTGATGATTATTATTCATTCATTCTAGAACTCTTCGCTTCTTTTTTCGAATTTCTCAAATGCTGTGCCGCTACTCGGACTCGAACCGAGATGCTCTAGCACTGCTTCCTAAGAGCAGCGTGTCTACCGATTTCACCATAGCGGCTTGTTTGAAATCATAATATATAATACCCTATTTCTCTTTAATCGTCGAGATTTAAAAAGGAAACGGCGATATTATAAAAATCATTCAAAATTTTAAGGAATACATGAATATATACACCAATACTTATTTTAAGTTATAAAGATATAGTTTGATTACCCAAGCAAAATTCTTAGTACATAATATCCCACAAAATAGAAATGAAAAATCTCATTTTTTCATTTCTATTTTCAAATAAATTAAATAAGAAGATATATAACAATTCAGAGACATAATCAATCAGGGGGGAAGGTTTTTCATTGAATCCATTCTATTAATGGCCCCTTTTTGACTAAGGATTTTTTTTGTTCTTCCGTCAATAGAAAAACCCTTTCATTTTTTTATTGGGATCAATCGGTTGATGGGGAAAGTAAGAATCCCCATCCCATAACTGAAAAACAAAAAAAAAGAAAGGTTTCGTTTACATATCATAAGCGAAAAGCAAGTTCTAGTTCATGTCGATAAAAAATAGTAATGAATACAAAGCATAAATTCTATATTTACAATTTCAATGCTTTTTTTGTTTTATGAAGCAAAATCCTAAAGGAAATTTTTTAGAAGTTTTTTTAAGTCAGATCGATTTCGATTATTTTAATATTTGATTACTTATTTTTTGTATAAAAAAACTTTTTGAATTACCGGTAGAAAGAGATTTCGCTAATGAAAAAGCTTTTAATGCTGCCGAATATCCTTTTCTTTTCCAAATATTTTTACGAATACGCTTTTTGGAAATTGAAGTACGCTTTTTTGGAACTGCCATTTTTTAAAAAGGTTATGTTATTCATTGTTATAGTTGGATGTGAAAGACATCTATTGTTCAAAGCAACGGAATCCTTTTGTCCTAGTTTTGTAGTTATAGACCCTTTTTCTCTTCTAAGTTTTTTATAAAACGATAAATATATGAAAATGACATATTATAATAGACTCCCATTTTCTTCTATTTTTCTGATTCAAATTTCTATTTATGGAAATGGAATATGGTGTGCCGTAAAAAAAGAACGAAGCAAACTTTATACTTCTATTTCTGTATATTTGTGCTATGTGACTTTTATTTAACATTTTGTTTCCATGTCATGTAATAAACACATCGAGACAAATTTAGCAGAGTTAACTACTCTTATCTAATTATTTAATGGAAAAACTTTACTCTTTTTAACGAATACGTGGAATTTGTTCTTTGATATTTTTTGAATTGAAATGAGACTAGGTCGTTAATTGATTTGATATGTTTTTATCATTTTTTTCATTTTATGTTATGTAAAGTCGAAAGTAAAGTCTTGGCTTTGGAATAGAAGACAATCAACAAAAGAGTTCTGCAGAGAACTAATAACGCATTCTGAATAAACTACAATAAAAAAATGGAAATAGTTCTGAATTTTTGACTAAAAATAGATTATGAATTTTTGTGGATCTTGTGATTCCTATCAGGATCAAACTTAAGTATTTTTTGTTTGGTCTAATTTGTTATCATTTTGATACCTATAGGATTTCTAAAAATACAAATGGAAAGTCTAACTTTT